ACCGAGATTCATATTGGAAATAAAAAATATAGTAATTCAAACTATAAGACATAGGAGTAATTCAGACTGATCAGAACAAATAGATATAGCAAATAAATGGAATTGGATGCTATGTCAATCCCATATATGGAATTGATATTCACATATATCAAGATAATCTTGTAAATTGATATATAGATCCATATCAAATGCAACCTATATCTTTATTTTATTCCAGGGGGCAGTTTTATAACAACAATCTAACTAATAAATAGTATGGTAGAAAGAAATAGATGAACCTTTCTACCATACTATCTATTAGAATACTGCGGATTCTAGTCCACTCATTTCATTTAAGACATGAAATTGGAATCTTTTTCATTTTATTTCGTCAATTTTGGCTAAGAACTCAGAAGTCAAGTTTCATTCAAATTAGTTAATAATTAATCGTTTTGACTGACTGTTTTTACATAAATGATAAGTAGAAAAGCGGTAGGAACTAGAATAAATAGTGCAGTAGCAATAAATGCAAGAATATTTACTTCCATAATATCATCGGTTTTTTACTTCGCAATAACTCGGGATTTAATCCCATAGAGATTATAAATCTTTGGCCTGTAAATTCAATGAATGAATATTACCTCTCGATGATCTTGAATCAGATCAATATCATGAATAACAATATCTGAACTATCAAATCAATTCGTCGTCGAGAATTGAATAGTATAACATAGGAAGTTCTTTTATCCATACCGCCCCAAACTTGGATTGCTGACCCAATCCAAAATTCCTTTATTTATTTATCATTTTTTATTATCTGTTCTTTTTTTATCTCTAATCTATCTAGTTCCTTATTGTACAATCATCTGATGAAGTCTCATCAAATAGCTCTTCCACTTCCAGTCGTCACATAGTTACAAACCTAAACAAACAATAAAAGCTAAATGAAAAAAGAAAGGAGTTTAGAACAAAACTATTTTTGACTTGGAAGACAAATAAGTGTGATAAAGATGAGACCGTATAAAATGAATATTCATCAAATTTACGATTTTCCGATTTGTTCTTTCGTCGATGGGGCCTTAAAACAAAATGAAAAATAGGAAAAATGATTCATTCGCCTTTCTAAGAGGAGTAGGATCTTTGGTTGATCTGTCCTTCCCCCTCCTTTCTTCGTAGATTATTAGCCCCGGGACACCTATACCAAAAGCTCAGTGTGCAATTTGCATGAAATCTATTTTTCAACTTCAAACTAGTAAGTCAGGTTCCATAAATTCGTAGCCAGAAAAATAATTTTTTTTTTGTTTTTTCTGGAAAGTATTTTATTATATTCAATTTTGTATTGGACAAGAAAGGAATTCCCTTTGTGTATGCGCGCCTCAAAAAAGTATAGTACTCGATTCCATTACATGCATCGGGGGCAATCGAAAAAGCCAGCATTTCTTGGAATACTGACTATAATGCTACCAATAATTGGACTAATCCAACCGCATATGTCTTTCTCCTACCAAAAGGAAAGAAAAAAGAAATAAGGATTTCCCCTTTGCTTTGACAATGGAATTCTTCCCCCGGTCCCCTTCATAAAAAGGGAGAGATTTTTTGATATATTTATTGGATCCGTCGGGACTGACGGGGCTCGAACCCGCAGCTTCCGCCTTGACAGGGCGGTGCTCTGACCAATTGAACTACAATCCCAGGGAAATACGGGATCTAGCAGAAAATTTGATTCTTTTTTATCTCCGGATCGGGTATTTCTGAAGTACAAAGGGGGTTATATCATCTCATGGCGGATTGGCGAATTATTGGGCCGAGCTGGATTTGAACCAGCGTAGACATATTGCCAACGAATTTACAGTCCGTCCCCATTAACCGCTCGGGCATCGACCCAGGAAGAATCAATTTTCGACTTATTGGTAATCCATGATCAACTTCCTTTCGTAGTACCCTACCCCCAGGGGAATTCGAATCCCCGCTGCCTCCTTGAAAGAGAGATGTCCTAAACCACTAGACGATGGGGGCCTGCTTGACCAACGGCCATCATACTATGATCATAATATGATCAGTTTTTTGAAATTGTCAATATAATCGAATGGTTCTATCCGAGGGATCTTTCCCCCTTTCAGAATTGCATAGAATTGTTTTTTATTCGTCATTGACGAATTATTCATTAGAATCGACATTAGAAATCTAGTAGTAGTATTTTTTTTTTAATTATTTCAATTGAATTTATTTCTATTATTTTAGTTTAGATTATTTAGTATTTCTAATTTTATTTATAAATTTATAAATAAAAAAGCAAAAAAGTAATAAATACAAAAAATCGAAATAATAAGAAAGAGGAGGATTTTTCAGGGAATGATTGGTCTGTCAGAAAAGGAAAAAGGTGTGAAATTCGATTTCTTTCGCTTTCATTTGATTCATTGTTAAGACGATATATCCTTATCTCCCTCCCACCAAGACAGGAAATTAACAAACGAGAAATCTAGTAAGCGGCATCAAGCAGAAAATGATTTTTTCTCCAAGA